TGTTCATCAACACTGTCTCGCCCTTGAACTACCGGAGCATTCTAAATATTAGGCATCTTGCCGGGGGGATTTTACACTTACCACTCAATGGATTCTTTTTTTCCCTCTAAAGGTGGACATGAATGAGCAGACATGTTGCCCATTAGTTCTGTCGGGCAGGCTGTCTTACCAAAAACCTTTCCAACTGACTTGGTGACTCCTATAGTACAACCAAAGGCTAGTTGCTTGGCGGACTCAAGACTTCTACTACTTGCTCTATCCTTGCTGGCTTACTAACTCTTGCTCTAACTCCCACTCTATTAGATCCCGAATCCACTGCCGAAGGAATAGAAGCCATGCGATGCAGGATTGATGAAACCGAAGTCTTAGCTCTGTTAGAGCTGAAATAACTCAATATCACGTAATGAAACTGTGCTTGAAAGCGTTCAGTTGTGGCTGCTACCTACAATAAATAGGATAGGTGAGATTTCCAGGAAAGCTAGTCTTCTTTTTGATAGTAAGAGAGAGAAAGAGCTTCTTTCGATAGAGGAAAGGAACGGAGTCAGCTGTCCCCTTATAATGGTAACATCGCTGAATCCGCTTCGGAAGATAGTGCATCTGTCTTTGCTCTCAGGCATGCATCAAAGGTAAGCTGGATCTCTAGGTGGCTGACCAGGAGAAGGACTAGCTTAGAAATTCACTTGCTAAAAAGAATCCTGCTGAATGTAAAACATTAATAGACTATCTCTTATTTCTTAAAAGGCTGGAGTGCAATATCTTAGGTAAAAGATCGCTATGCCACTGAATTGTACAGATTGGGGTTAGACTCACCTACTATTCCCTTTGCTGTCTTAATCGCTGTCTAGCCATAATATCCCGGCGCTTTCTTCTCTTTCTATTTGATGCGCTTGCTTTCGCTTTCATGCTGCCTCTGCCTCCACTCCCATACTAGGAGCGATAATGAAGTCTCCTCTCTTTGGCTAGAGGAGAATGAATTCCTGTCTAAAGCATGTCTCTGGGAGAAAGTCCTGGTACTCATTCCTTGAAGTGAGGGAGAAGGTGCGTAGCCGCTGTTATGTTAGGAAAAAGACGCTGTTTGAAAGGGGCTCGCGTCTGATTATCTTATATACGAAACTAAGAGAAAGGCTGCTTTTAGGTCTTTTCACGACTCTGCTGCTATTGACTCATCCGCTGGGATTGGAATGCTTGACTTGCTTTCAAAGCCTAGAAGGGCTAAGGCTAGCGAAGGCAGCTCTCTGGGGCAACAACTACCGATTCTCACCCTCGAGTCAGGAGCTCGCTTTCAATCTCTAAGAGCCGATTCTATGGCATCTTCTCTTATTATCTTTCTAGTTAGCGCGTAGTAGCTTCATTCGTATTCCATTCATTCCCATCTCGAAATAAATGGTTGAATAAGAGTGAAAACAAAACTAAAGGAAGCAGGACTATTCTCCTTTATATCCTTTGAAAGCAGTCCAAAGAGAACTGAACTCTTATTTCTAGTTGAAGGGGGATCTCGCTCCTCTCCAACTCAGTCGAGTGACTTCATACCTCTACTCGTACTCGCTTGTCGACTCTCTTTCCGAGGAAATCAGGTGAGACTTCCTTTCTCGCTTTGAGGCTTGCTTTGATCAGTCTGACACAGCCCCTTTTGTCACAGCGGATTCTCTTCGCAATAGCGCAGAAAATAAGTAATCAGGAAAGTCAGTCAGCTTGGTCAATTCCTTTGAATCACGAAATCATAAATTCAGTCTACTAAGGAGCCGATTAGTAGTACAGAAACCTCTTACTCTTCCTAAAAGAAAAACGAGATGAGAAAATAAAGAAAGAGAGATCTATTGAATGGGCCTTCTAGAGATCGAGATGTGAGAAAGAGTTAGTGACTAAGAGTATGTATCAAGACAAAAGCTAAGTCCGGAAATGAGAAGCGGTTAAAGACGGCGCTATCGAATCAGTTCTTGGAGGAAGAGTAGCTGTTGTCTCTTTCCCGGCAATGGTTGATCAGGAAGAGCTGGTTTGACTTTCTCTGTGGTTCGGTTTTCCTTCCTTTCTGTGGTAGCTAGGCCTGGTAGCATGGTTTAGTAGCATGTTTGCTAGTCTTGTCGGACTAGGAGCTCTACTAGGCTTGACCGTGGGAAATTGACTTATTAAAGAAAGAATGACGTAGGTAGACTAACTATAAGTAGTAGGAGTTCCCGTCGAGAGGCAAATTCTTCATTTAGGAAAGATCCGATACCAAGTGAAAGCAAGCTAGCTGTTGGTGCTATAGTAAGTCCGTGGTCAGCATACTTAGAGTCGTCTTCTTGCTGTTGTTGAATGTGAAGTTGTGATCAGCTTAGCAGTAAAGAGCTCTTGTTTAGCGAAAGTCGTATTCGGATTCTGCTTGAGCGGCCTTCTCTCTCTGAGTTAGGGCAAAGGTAGTTCGGTAAGCCTCGTAATCTAGTATGACCGAAGCATTAGCCCTGTCCTATCATCTGTATAATGGGGTTCGTCATTTATTGACGGATTTCTCTTTCTTAGA